TTTGATTGGTACTGCAGTGGCCCTTTGGTTGGGTATTGGTGCAACATTACCTATTGATAAATCCTTAACTTTAGGTCTTTTTTAAATTGAATTAATTGTGAAATAAAATATCACAACGTGTGTATCTAGGGAATAATCGCTTCAAAGTGAATTTTCCCTAGATACATCTATTCAATTAAATTCTGTATATATTCCGAATGGATTGATTGTTCTAAAAAAGCAAAACCTATTCTAATTTTTTTAGAAAAAAATGAAAGAAATTCAACGGATTTAAAAAGGATTCTTTGGTAAATCAATTGCAAAATGCTTTTCTAGAATGTCAAATATATGTTTTACGTCTTCTATGCGAAAATGTTCAATTTTCATAAGGTCTTCTTTACTGTTATTTAAAAGGTCCAATAATGTGTGTATATTATACCTTTTGAGGCAATTATAGATCCTGGGAGTCAATTCTAATTGGTCAATAAAAATATATTGTAATGCTATTTCTTTTTTATTTTTCCTTAGTTTATTCAAACTATCCTTAAAAGTAAAAAGTGATAAAGTATCCTTGTGTTTATTGTTCTCTAAATGTAAGTTTTCTTCTTCTGTATGTAGAAAAGGAATAAATAAATCAATCAAATTCCGGGAGGCTTCATTAAGTGCTTCTTTAGGAGTTAAACTTCCATTTGTCCATATTTCAAGAAAGAGTATCTCTTGTTTTTCATTCCCATTACCATAAGAATGAATACTATGATTTGCATTTCTAACAGGCATGAATACAGCATCTAGGGGATAACTTCCGTCTTGAAATTTTTTTGGTGTTGTTATACGATATCCGCGATTCCTTTCTATTTGTAATTCAATACACAAATCAATCGGTTCTGTTAGGTTAGCTATATGCTGTGTATTATCAACGATTTCCATATAAGGTGGTAAAATGATGTCTTGAGCAGTTACAGATCCAGGACCTTTTACACAAATAGACGCGTCACGAATTCCATACAGATTACTTCTCAATACAATTTCTTTCAAATTCATTAAAATTTCATGTACTGATTCTTGAACACCTACTATGCTAGAATATTCATGTGGTATATTCTCAGATTTTGCACGTGTAATACATGTTCCTTCTATTTCTCCAAGCAAAGCTCTTCGCATCGCAATGCCTATTGTGTCGGCTTGACCCTTCAGAAGTGGTGACAGAATAAAGCGTCCATAATAAAGACGCTTACCATCTGCTCTTGATTCAACACACTTCCATTGTAGTGTCCGAATAGATACTGCTATTTTCTCTCGAACCATAGATTAATATTATTTGATCAAATCATTGAATCATTTATTTCTCTTGAAATATCTTCAATGTTTATTTTTACACACGTCTTTTTTTAGGGGGTCTACATCCATTGTGTGGCATAGGGGTTACATCCCGTACGAAACTTAATAATATACCACTTCTACGAATAGCTCTTAATGCAGCATCTCTTCCAAGACCAGGCCCTTTTATCATTACTTCTGCTCGTTGCATACCTTGATCCACTACTCTTCGAATAGCATTTCCTGCTGCGGTTTGAGCAGCAAAGGGTGTCCCTCTTCTTGTACCCCGGAATCCACAAGTACCGGCGGAGGACCAAGAAATCACCCGACCTCGTACATCTGTAACAGTAACAATGGTATTGTTGAGACTTGCTTGAACATGAATAACTCCCTTTGGTATTTTACGTGTACTCTTACGTGAACCAATTCTTGTTATAGTTTTTGCCATCTTTTATCATCCTTTTATCATCTCATAAATATAAGTAAGAGATATATGGATATATCCATTTCATGTCAAAAAAGGATCTAATCCTTTCCTTTTTTATTTGTTTGTATTATTTTTTTGTACAGGTATTTGTACAGGGGATACTTTATCTTTATAGCGAAGAGAGTCCTTTTTTTTTTAGAAGGATTATCCTTGTCTTTGTTTATGTCTTGGGTTGGAACAAATTACTAGAATTCGTCCTCGCCTACGGATCAGTCGACATTTTTCACAAACTTTACGAATCGAAGCTTTTATTTTCATATTTTTTATTCCGAATCTACTTGTTGGAAGAAAATAAGTTTCTTGAAATTTTTCACCTCAATTCTATCCTTACGAAAGAAATGAATCTTGAAGTTTTAAAACCACTTAAGCATTCAAATCCTTGTCGCGGAGTCTATAAATTATATGTCCTCACTCAAGTTGAATTATAACAACTTACTTCAATGTTGATCCTATCTCCCGGTAGTATACGTATAAAACTACGTCATATACTTTCTGAAACATATCCTAGAATCATATTTTTGTTATCTAAACGAACCGGGAACATACTATTGCGAAGTGATTCAGTAATTAAACCTTCATGAATCTATTATTTGAAGTATTACCATATACAACACAAAATTTCTCCGCCGACTCTTTCTAGTCTAGCCTCCCGGTCTGTCATTATACCTCTAGAAGTAGAAAGAATTAAAATTCCCATACCGCCTAAAATTCTAGGAATTCGTTGGTAGTTAGAATAGATTCGTAGACCAGGTCGACTGATTCGTTTTAAATTTAAAATACGTCTATATGATCCTTTTCTATTATGTCGTAAGGTTGAAACCAAAAAAGATTTGTCTCTTTCCTGATGTTTTCGCACATTTTCGATAAAACCTTCTTGTAAAAGTATTTTAACAAAGTTTTCGGTGATATTAGTATATGTTATTTGAATCGTTCCCTTTCTATTCATGTCAGCGTTTCGTATAGAAGTTATTATATCAGCAATAGTGTCCTTACCCATGATAAACTAAAATTATTATTACTTACAAATTTTGATATAATATAATCAACATGTTCTTTTTTTTTATTTGAAAATTATTATTATTAAAGGTATATGCATGAGACATAATTTACCAATTTTAATGAATCTATTTCATTCAGATACTATTTTTAATGAATCTATTTCATTCAGATACTATACATATATCATTTAGTTTTTATAATACCTCAGGAGCTAATGAAACTATTTTAGTAAAATTTAACTGTCTCAATTCCCGGGGGATTGCACCAAAAATTCGAGTTCCTTTTGGATTCCCCTCTTGATCAATGACAACTGCAGCGTTGTCATCATATTGTATTATCATACTGTTGTCGCGTTTGAGTTCTTTAGAAGTACGTACAATTACAGCTCTAATAAGTTCTGATTTTTCTAGAGGTGTATTTGGTACTGCTTCTTTGATCACAGCAACAATAACGTCACCAATATGAGCATATCGACGACTACTAGCTCCTATGATTCGAATACACATCAATTTTCGGGCCCCGCTGTTATCCGCTACATTCAAATGGGTTTGAGGTTGAATCATATCATTTTTTCACTCTATTCTTTCAAAAGTCAAAGTAAAAAAAAAAAAAAAGAAATATTGTTTGTCAAAAACAAAAAAAAAGAAAAAATTAAAAATGTTTCTTTTTTTTTTGTTTTTACATTCCTATTCTGCAATTGCAATAATGAATTGAGTTCGTATAGGCATTTTTGATGCTGCTATTGAAATAGCCCTTTTGGCTATATTTTCTGCTACTCCATCCATTTCATAAAGTATCTTACCTGGTTTAATGACAGAGACCCAATATTCTGGGGATCCTTTCCCCGAACCCATACGTGTTTCTATAGGTCTTACTGTAACTGGTTTGTCTGGAAATATACGTACCCATATTTTTCCACCGCGGCGTACATTTCGTGTCATTGCTCGCCGACCTGCTTCTATTTGTCTAGATGTTATCCAAGCAGGTTCAATTGCCTGAAGAGCATATTTACCGAAAGAAATACGATTGCTTCGAGAAGATCTTCCTTTCATTCTTCCTCTATGTTGTTTACGGAATCTAGTTCTTTTGGGGTTATAGTTGATGGGTCTTTTTCAATTCCATCTCTACTACAGAACCGGACATGAGAATTTCTTCTCATCCAGCTCCTCGCAAAGGAAACGATTATTTATAATATATATCATAAAAAAAACATAAAAAATAGAATACATTTTACCAAACAATATATACAAATTGAGAATAGATTATATTAAATCTCAAAAAATCCCATGATTAATTTTATTATTTATAATATACATATATATTTATTTATTTTTTTTATTATATGTAAATATAAATTCCATTTTATTTGTTTTTGTTTTTTTTTTTTATGTTATTGTTATAACGAATCTTTATTTTGTTTTTTCTTTTTATTTAATATTGGATCGAAATTATAAATCCAATAAAAGAAAAACTTTCGCGGGCGAATATTTACTCTTTAAATATCTATTGAAATTGTAGGGTTATTCCATGACTTTACTTTTCAGAATAAATTTCTTTTTTACTGGTTTGTTCCGCCATCCCCCCTAATGAATCATTAGGATTCATTTTCAATAGAATCTTCTGCATTCACAGGTTTCGTCGTTCCCCTCGCTTTTAATTAATGGTTAGGTCTGAATTCTACAATGGAGCTCCTAATGAATTTTTTTTTGAGTCAATCTTCTCAGTCTTTTTTGGCTCTAGGCTCTTTATTTTTTTTTTATGAATCCATTAATTTTATTATGGATCAATTAGTTATAGTATTGATGCTTTATTACACTGACTTTATGATATTTATTCATAGACCTTACATATTGGATTGGAATTGGAATCATATATCATTGATATTAGTTTTCTTTCTTTCTCTCAAACTTCCATTTATCCGCATACTCTTTTTAGATTTTGTTTAACAATTAATAATAAGATTGGTTTTCTTTTGTTTATGCAAACAAAAAATATTTCAGTTGTTACACCAATATGACCAATATATCATATCTTGACTGCTTTTTTGTATACGGATAATGTAAAGAAAGCGATGAGTTTTTTATTAGTTTGATAGTTATTAGTTCATACTACGGGTTTTCTTTAATCTTAAGTCTCAAAATAAAAAACCAACGAGTCACACACTAAGCATAGCAATTATATAAATATCAAGTAATAAATTGAATTTTTTTATTCAACC